CTTAGTGTGTGACTCGGTGGTTTTTGATTTTTAGGGAAAGGATTAAAAAAAAAAAAATAGGCCGACTCCTATTATGAATTAATAAGTATAGAACTAATAACCAATATAGAACTAATAACCAACTCATCGCTTTGCATTATCTGTATTCAAAGAAGCAGTCAAGATATGATATAGTAATCATATAATTGCAGCAATTGCAATTTTTTTTTTTTCTGAAAAAAAAATCAATCTGATTATTTTATTCTAAAACAAAATAGAAAATAATGCAGATAAATGGAAGGGTGAAAGAAAGAAAAAAAAAAGAAAAAAAAAATATCAATGATATATGATTCCAATATGTAAGGTCTATGATTCATTTTATAAAAGCCAATGAATGTAATAAAGCATCAATAGAGATTGATCTATAATTAAATGAATCTATTCATAAGAACAAAAAATCAAGAGCCTGGAGCCAATAAAGACTGAGAAAATTGACTCAATAACAAATTTCATTCAATTTGATTTTATTCAGGACTCCATTGTAAAAGTAGGACCTAACCATTAATTGGGAAGTGATGGGGACGACGGAACCAATAAATCAGTACTGATTTATTGGGCAGGATGGCGAAAGAAAAGAAAGGAACCAGTAGACAATTCATTTCTATTTAGTCTTTATTCTAAAAGCTAATGGATTACTTCCACAAATGAAATAATTATTGAAATAGTAAATATTCGCCCGCGAAGGTTTTTATGTTATTAAATTTAACAATTTTAAACAAAACAATTTGATAACATATTGACTATATAAAATATAGAAACAGAATGAAAACCAGAAATCGAATACATAGTCATATAAAATTCGATAGAATAGAAAATAGAATAATACAAAAATATACAAATTTCTAATAATACAAATTTAGAATAACAGGAGAAATCCCACCCAATACCATGCTTTAGTATAGTATAGTATGACATGTATATTTTTTTAATCATTTCATTCGCGAGGAGCTGGATGAGAAGAAACTCTCATGTCCGGTTCTGTAGTAGGGATGGAATTGATAAACGACCATCTACTATAACCCCAAAAGAACCAGATTCCGTAAGCAACATAGAGGAAGAATGAAAGGAATGTCTTATCGAGGTAATTGTATTTCTTTCGGTAGATATGCTCTTCAGGCACTTGAACCCGCTTGGATTACATCTAGACAAATAGAAGCGGGACGACGAGCAATGACAAGAAATGCGCGCCGCGGGGGAAAAATATGGGTACGTATATTTCCTGACAAACCTGTTACTGCAAGACCTACGGAAACACGTATGGGATCGGGGAAAGGATCCCCCGAATATTGGGTAGCTGTCGTTAAACCCGGCAGAATACTTTATGAAATGGGCGGAGTAACAGAAAATATAGCTAGAAAGGCTATTTCAATAGCAGCGTCAAAAATGCCTATACAAACTCAATTCATTATTTCGAGATAGGAATAGAAAAACCAAAGGAAAAAGTCCTTTAGGATTAAAAAAACAAAAATCGAACGTTTATTTTTTTTTTTTTTGAACAAAAATATTTCTTTTTTTTTGCCCTTTGCATTGAAATAACAGATTCAAAAAATGATATGATCCAATCTCAGACCCATTTGAGTGTAGCAGATAACAGTGGAGCCCGAAAATTAATATGTATTCGAATCATGGGGACTAGTAATCGGCGATATGCACATATCGGTGACATTATTGTTGCTGTAATCAAAGAAGCCGTACCAAATTCACCTCTAGAAAGATCCGAAGTAATCAGAGCTGTAATTGTACGTACTTGTAAAGAACTCAAACGTGACAACGGCATAATAATAAGATATGATGACAATGCTGCAGTTGTCATTGATCAAGACGGAAACCCAAAAGGAACTAGAATTTTTGGTGCAATCGCCCGGGAATTGAGACAGTTAAATTTCACTAAAATAGTTTCATTAGCACCTGAGGTATTGTAAGATAAAACATTGTAAGATATAAGATGAGACCCCGATATAGTTATAGTATTTGAATGGAATTAATTAAAGTAAATTAGAATAAATTAGAAAATTAATTAAAAAAAATTAATTAAAAATGAAAGAAATTAGTAGATTGAAGTTCATGCATATACCTCTAAAATAATAAAAAAAATGAATTCATATCATATGATAAAAAGAAAACAAACAAAAAAAAAAGAAAAATATGTTGATTATATCAAAATTATGAGGCACCAATAAATTTAGTTTATCATGGGGAGAGACACTATTGCTAACATAATAACCTCTATACGAAATGCGGACACGGATAGAAAAAGAACTGTCCGACTAGCATTTACTAACATCACCGAAAAAATTATTAAAATACTTTTGCAAGAAGGTTTTATTGAAAATGTAAGGAAACATCAGGAAGGTAAGAAATTTTTTGTTGTTTTAACTCTACGACATAGAAGAAATAGGAAAGGGTCATATGGAACTAATCTAAATTTAAAACGAATAAGTCGGCCCGGTCTACGAATCTATTCTAACTATCAAAAAATTCCTAGAATTCTAGGCGGGATGGGGATTGTAATTCTTTCTACCTCTCGGGGTATAATGACAGACCGAGAGGCTCGACTAGAAAAAATCGGTGGAGAAATCTTGTGTTATATATGGTAATCTTTCCTCTCGGATATCAAAATTTTATCCGGACTTCCTGTTTGTGAAAAAAAAAAATAGAAAGAAGAAAGAAAAGGGTTCTAATATTATTTTTATTATTTTTCCTGCATTATATTAATTGATACTTGATACTTCACGAGGTTTTAGCTGGAATGAAAGAATAAAAATAGAGTCAAGTCAAGAGGGTTTAATTGTTGAATCACTTACTAATGGTATCTCTCAAGTTTGTTTCGATAATGAAGATCGGATTTTAGGTTCTGTTTCAGAAAAAATCCAACATAGTTTTGTTTTATCCGTAGACTATTAAGGCATAGAGTAAAAATAAAAATGGAAGTAAGCCGATATGATTCGACCAGAGAACGTCTAATCTATAGACTACACAACAAAAATTCGAATGATTAGGTAGTTTTTTTTTTTTTCAACTTCCTTATTCCTTTCATTTTCATAGAGATATAATTCCGGATTGGAAAATTTAACGAAACTTATTTTCTTCAAAAACACATGTATATTCAAAATTAAGGAATGACAAATATGAAAATAAAGGCCTCCGCTCGTAAAATTTGTGAAAAATGCCGACTAATACGTAGACGGGGACGAATTAGAGTAATTTGTTCCAATCCGAGACATAAGCAAAGACAAGGCTAGTCCTTCGAAACCGGGACTCTTTATCTTCTTTATCTTTAAGGCATCCGATATATAAATAAAAAAAAAGATTTATTTTGACATGGATATATCCATAGACACCTGGCTTCTATTTATAAGATGATAACATAAAATATGGCAAAACCTTTACCTAGAATTGGTTCGCGCAGGAATGGCCGTATTAGTTCACGTAAAAATGCGCGTAAAATACCAAAAGGAGTTATTCATGTTCAAGCAAGTTTCAACAATACTATTGTGACGGTTACAGACGTACGGGGGCGGGTGATCTCATGGTCTTCCGCCGGAATGTGCGGGTTCAGGGGCACAAGAAGAGGGACACCATTTGCTGCTCAAACCGCAGCTGGAAATGCTATTCGGACAGTAGTGGATCAAGGTATGCAACGAGCTGAAGTCATGATAAAAGGCCCCGGTCTCGGACGAGATGCGGCATTAAGAGCTATTCGTAGAAGTGGTATATTATTAAGTTTCGTCCGGGATGTAACTCCTATGCCACATAATGGCTGCAGGCCCCCTAAAAAACGACGTGTGTAAAAATCTAAACATTGTAAACATCTAAACATTGTAAACATTGTAAAAATATAAACAGTGAAGAGATTTCAAGAGAAATAAATAATTCAATGGTTTGATCAAAAATAACAAACATTCTTATGGTTCGAGAGAAAATAACAATATCTACTCGGACACTACAGTGGAAGTGTGTTGAATCAAGAGCCGACAGTAAACGTCTTTTTTATGGACGCTTTATTATGTCTCCGCTTATGAAGGGTCAAGCGGACACAATAGGCATTGCGATGCGAAGGGGTTTGCTTGGAGAACTAGAAGGAACGTGTATCACACGCGCAAAATCTGAGAAAATACCACACGAATTTTCTACCCTAGCAGGGATTCAAGAATCAGTACATGAAATTTTAATGAATTTGAAAGAAATTGTATTGAGAAGCAATTTGTATGGAACTTGTGACGCGTCTATTTGTGTCAAAGGCCCTGGATATGTAACTGCTCAAGATATCATCTTACCACCTTCGGTGCAAATCGTTGATAATACACAGCATATAGCTATTCTAACGGAACCAATTGACTTGTGTATTGGCTTACAAATCGAAAGGACTCGTGGCTACTGTATAAAATCGCCAAATAACTTTCAAAATGGAAGTTATCCAATCGATGCTGTATTCATGCCCGTTCGAAATGTGAATCATAGTGTTCATTCTTATGGAAATGGGAATGAAAAGCAAGAGATACTTTTTCTAGAAATATGGACAAATGGGAGTTTAACTCCTAAAGAAGCACTTCATGAAGCCTCTCGGCATTTGATTGATTTATTTATTCCTTTTTTACAGGCAGAAGAAGAAAACTTACATTTAGAAAAAAGCCAACATAAGGGTACTTTACCCCTTTTTACTTTTCATAATAAATTGGCTAAACTAAAGAAAAATCAACAAGAAATAGCATTGAAATATATTTTTATTGACCAATCAGAATTGACTCCTAAGATTTATAATTGTCTCAAAAAGTCCAATATACATACATTATCGGACCTTTTAAATAAGAGTCAAGAAGACCTTATGAAAATTAAGGATCTTTGCATAGAAGATGTCAAAGAGATATTGAGAATTCTAGAAATAGAAAAGCATTTCGCAATTGATTTTGCAAAGAATCAAATTTAAATCCATTGGATTTAGGGTTATTATCATTTTTTTT